ATCAAATTCGAATTTGAAGCAATGGATACTTTGTAATCCAACCATGGCGCAAGCTCTTCATTTTCTAATTCCAACTTCACCTTCACCACCAAATAGAACAACATTCTCAAAGCTTGCCTTCTCTAAACCTTCAATTTTTCATCCTCTCAAACGAATTTCTATTAAGAAACCTATCTTAACAATCTCTTCTTCTTCAGATCTTGATTCTCAATCATCATCTAGGGTTTTCTCTTCTGATAATGGTAAAGGTAGTGCGATTCATATGGGGGATCTTCGTGCTGTTGCTTCATCAGCCATTGCTGAGGTAGTATTTCTTGATCTCAAAATTTTAAAATTGTGATTTATCAATGTATATGAAATTAGCTAGAGAATTTTATTAATTTTTGTAGGGGAGGGGATAATAATTTATTTGTTTAAACTAGGCAATTGAAACAAGAAATTAGGGTTATTGTTTGGCAATGGAGATTGCTAACCTCTCTGATACCACTCATAAGGAATATGCTTTCGAATCTGGTGATATTGAATTGGTTTTGGTATGTCTTTTTGGATGTTGATGTCATGTGACTTAAGAGAAAGGAAAAAATACAGGCTAAAATTGAAACCTGGAAATATGATCGAACGAAATAAGCTCTGTCATAGACTTGCTATATGCAAAGATAATTCTATTCTGATTGTCATGCACATTATAGAGAAAAATTGTATGTAGCTTTGCTAGTAGGAACCGGGCAATAATACTGAACTAGGCTCTGTCACAGACTTACTGGGTTTCCTGTTCTTGATTTAATGGTGGTGTAGTTCATAATGTTGGTGTTCACAGGCTCACTTTCCAAAAAAGAGTGTTCATGATGTTGATTTAGTCTTCTGAGAGAGATAAGAGAATATAACTTGTTGAACTTTGTTTACAATATGATTCATTTTGTTTTCGTGGTCTAGATTCGTTTTCTTTTCTTTAGCCTTGTTACATTTTCCTCAGTATAAGTTCGTTTATGATTTTTATCTTGCCAATTTCTTGTCACTTGATGCCTAACTTATACATTATGCTTTTATGATGATGGTGCTTTACTCTTGGAAGATAGCAATTAGCTTATAGGTTTGAATGCAAGTAGTATCACAGAGTTTTTTGTGTGGCTTACAGGAGCGAGACGAGGAGTTAGAGGGGCTGGAGCAAGACGAGGATTTAGAGGAGCTATTCAAGCTGTTTGAGAAGGAGCCTTCTTATGCAGACTATCTCCATTCTTCTCAAGTAGAAACAGGGTTAGCTGAGGCTGTTCAAACAGGCATAGGTGAAATAAATGGTTTTCCCGTAGCACTTGGGGTTATGGATTTTCGGTTTATAGGGGGCAGTATGGGATCCGTAGTAGGTGAGAAAATCACCCGATTGATCGAGTATGCTACGAATGAAGTTCTGCCTGTTATTATAGTGTGTGCTTCCGGAGGAGCGCGTATGCAAGAAGGAAGTTTGAGCTTGATTCAAATGGCTAAAATATCTTCGGCTTTATATCAATATCATCATCAATTAAAAGAAAATGCATTCTATGTACCAATTCTGACATCTCCTACAACCGGTGGAGTGACCGCTAGTTTTGGTATGTTGGGAGATATCATTATTGCCGAACCACATGCATACATTGCATTTGCAGGTAAAAGGGTTATTGAAGAAACATTGAAGATTGAAGTACCCGAAGGTGTTCAAGTGGCTGAGTATTTATTCGAAAAGGGCTTATTGGACCTCATCGTAGAACGTAAGGATTTAAAGGGTGTTCTCACTGAGTTATTTGAGTTTCACGGCTTCTTTGCTTTGAATCACAATTGAATCAAATAAAACATACAATCCAGATCGTTTTTTTCTCCTTATCATTCGGGAATCGGTATACTTTTCGTATCATAAGATCTCTTTACTAACAGGTAAAAATAGGAAATCAAGGTATTCATTACTATGACAACTTTCAACTTACCCTCTCTTTTTGTGCCTTTAGTGGGCCTAGTATTTCCGGCAATTGCAATGGCTTCTTTCTTTCTTCATGTTCAAAAGAACAAGATTGTCTAGATCCGATGGAAGCAGATTTCTTTCAAGACCTGCACTTGATCATACTATAGATTCGTGGAATCTAAGATATGGCGTCCTCCGAACACACCCCTAAGAGCTCTTCTCTTAGGGATGTGTAACCGTGATAGGTGGATAAATGCATTCATTTCATTTTCATTATAGCTAGTTTCAATTTCAAATCAATCCGCGGATGTTTGAAACGGAAACGCAAGGTATATCTATGGATATAAATATACATAGTGGGATCCGCTTCAGCGGATGCTTTTTTTAGATCTTATCTAATCAATTGGATGAATGACTCCTAAAGGTTCACATAATAATCGTGCTAGTTGATGAGAGTTACTTTGGGAACAAAAAAAGGAAAGTAAAAACTCAGTTGGGTTATTTTCTCAATTCCAATAAAAAGAAACTGGATCTAGTATGAACTGGCGATCAGAACGTATATGGATAAAACTTATAGTGGGGTCTCGAAAAACAAGTAATTTCTGCTGGGCCTGTATCCTTCTTTTAGGTTCATTAGGATTCTTATTGGTTGGAACTTCTAGTTATCTTGGTCGGAATTTGATATCCTTATTTCCATCTCAGCAAATTTTTTTTTTTCCACAAGGACTCGTGATGTTTTTCTATGGGATCGCGGGTCTTTTCATTAGCACCTATTTGTGGTGTACAATTTCGTGGAATGTAGGGAGTGGTTATGATCGATTCGATAGAAAAGAAGGAATAGTGTGTATTTTTCGTTGGGGATTTCCTGGAAAAAATCGTCGTATCCTCCTTCGATTCCTTATGAGAGATGTCCAGTCGATTAGAATCGAGGTTAAAGAGGGTCTTTTTCCTCGTCGTGTCCTTTATATGGAAATTAGAGGACAGGGCGCCATTCCTTTGACTCAGAGTGAGGAGAATTTGACTCCAAGAGAAATGGAACAAAAAGCTGCAGAATTGGCCTATTTCTTGCGTGTACCAATTGAAGTATTTTGAAATGAACTGCAAAATAAATGCATTGCTGATATTGTGAAATGAATTGAATGAACAATTCTTTTAGAAAACTTTATTAGATTCTTTGTGAGCGACCTGTGGAACTTTTCCAAATAATGGATCTAAGCTAGGGGTTTTCTTTCGTCTCGAAGTCCGAATAATATTCATGACTTGAGGTGGTTCTTTCGGGCATTCATTGAAAGGATGCAATTGCTTCGAATTTGACCAATCGAGATATCTGGAAACAATCTTGTTTTATTTCTTCATTCCACTTCGACGCGGAACCTTATCCTATTTCGATATTCACGGACAAACATCAAAAAAGGGTGGGGTCAATTCATAAGTAGTTAGGTATAGGTTCGATACCTTGTTATAGAACTGCTATTGCATAGAAATATCAGATTGGATAGATTCGACGCATGGGATAGTTTCATTAGCAATTCACAGATTTAATTTAAAATGCCACAAAAGAAAGCATTCACTAACTTCCCATATCTTGTTGCATCTATAGTCTTTTTACCCTGGTGGATCGATCTCTTATTTCAAAAAAGTATGGAATCTTGGGTTACAAATTGGTGGAATACTAGACAATCCGAAACTTTCTTGAATAATATTCAAGAAAAGAATGTTCTAGAAAAATTCATAGAATTAGAGCAACTATTCCTATTGGACGAAATTATAAAGGAGTACCCGGAGACACATATACAAAAGCTTCGTATAGGAATCCACAAAGAAATGATCCAATTGGTCAAAATGCATAATGAGAATCATATCCATAGCATTTTACACTTTGCAACAAATATAATATGTTTCGCTATTCTAAGCAGCTATTCGATTCTGCGTAATGAAGAACTTGTCATTCTGAATTCTTGGGTTCAGGAATTCCTCTATAACTTAAGCGACACAATCAAAGCCTTTTCTATTATTTTATTAACCGATTTCTGTATCGGATTCCACTCGCCCCATGGGTGGGAACTCATGATTGGCTCCGTCTACAAAGATTTTGGATTTGATCATAACGATCAAATTCTAGCGGTTCTTGTTTCCACTTTTCCAGTCATTCTAGATACAATTTTGAAATATTGGATCTTCCGTTATTTAAATAACGTATCTCCGTCACTTGTAGTGATTTATCATTCAATGAATGACTAAAGAACAATACACGCATATTAACCCAATTAGAATGTTTGTTACTTCCTACAGAAACAAACCATTCAAAATATTACTCACTTTTTTCTATTTCTACCCATCCAGGGGAATCTTCCTGTATTATAGTAAAATGATTCCAGTACAATAATAATAGCAGAATCAGAGATAGGGAACTATACTAGTAACCTACCCAATCTATTGTAGAAATTTTCGTGCTCAATGATTGGACCATGCAAAATAGAAATACCTTTTCTTGGATAAAGGAACAGATGACTCGATCCATTTCTGTATCTATCATGATATATGTAATAACTCAAACATCTACTTCATATGCATATCCCATTTTTGCGCAGCAGGGCTATGAAAATCCACGAGAAGCGACTGGGCGTATTGTATGTGCCAATTGCCATTTAGCTAATAAGCCCGTAGATATTGAGGTTCCACAAACGGTACTTCCTGATACTGTATTTGAAGCAGTTGTTAGAATTCCTTATGATATGCAACTGAAACAAGTTCTTGCTAATGGGAAAAAGGGATCTTTGAATGTGGGGGCTGTTCTTATTCTACCTGATGGATTCGAATTAGCTCCCCTCGATCGTATTTCTCCCGAGATGAAAGAAAAGATGGGCAATCTGTCTTTTCAGAGTTATCGCCCCACTAAAAAAAATATTCTTGTGATAGGTCCTGTTCCTGGTCAAAAATATAGTGAAATCACCTTTCCTATCCTTTCCCCCAACCCCACGACTAAAAAAGACGTTTACTTCTTAAAATATCCTATATATGTAGGCGGGAACAGGGGAAGAGGTCAGATTTATCCCGATGGGAGCAAGAG